AAAAAAACAAAGTCCTTGGGTATTCAAATAGTAATAGTTTCGTTCATCAGTATACTACTAAATTTAAATTGGAATGAAATCTAATCTTATTCAATTCAAATATTGAATATCTCTCCTTGTCCAAAAGGGCACAATTTAAGTGGAAGGTCTACATTTTTTTTTTAGAATCAGTCTATTTTTATATTTTTATGATATTTCGTACTACTGTATGATTCCTTTTTTGTGGGATTTGATTATTTTCCAAAAGAAAAGGGAAAATGAGAAGAATTATAGAATGGATTGCTAATTATGCCTAGATCTCGGATAAATGGAAATTTTATTGATAAGACCTCTTCAATTGTAGCTAATATCTTATTACGAATAATTCCGACAACTTCAGGAGAAAAAAGGGCATTTACCTATTACAGAGATGGTGCGATTTGATTCTTTTTTTTTCTTTTTTTTTTTTAGCCCTTAGTCTGATAGAAATAGACGCGATTCGGGATAGAAAGAAACAAATTTTTGAAAGAAACCCACGCTTAGTGAAGGTGAAGTTTAGAGATAGAACAATTCCTTCTGTCGTGTATCCTCGATTGATGCAGCCTCAGATGCTTTAATTATCGATTTTAGTATTGAGCGAAAGGTTACGCCTATACTATAGGTTCTAGTTTGCGGGTGAATCCTACTCCACTAGTAAAAATAGGCAGCATAGGGGAAGAAGCGCTACTCCTAGGAATCAACAACACGAAAACTTTGTTTTGTTATAAATTCCCCCTTTCCTTATCGATATCGGGACTAACAAGAATGGTTGGGACAACAAACATCCATCTCGTTCGTACTTTGGATACCCGTATAACCATCAAAGATCGTTGAAGTGACTAATTCCTGGAAATAGGAGGCGTTGAGGACAAAGAAATCGTTGGAGTTACCATTTCCATCTAGCACTAATATGATTGGTGTTAAGAAAAAACAAACCCTTTCGGGAAGGCTGGCTAGAGATTTCTTGTAAAAATACTAGTCCCTGTCAGTTCATAATGAGAATAGTGAAATTTTGATTACATAGATTATTTCCCACAGTCCTTTATGCACAGGAGGGAGGAGCCGTATGAGATGAAAATCTCACATACGGTTCTGGAACGGAGATTCTTTGAATAGAGTGAACGACCGTAACGGATGTCGGCTCAATCCGAAGGAAATTATGCGGAAGCTTTACAGAATTATTATGAAGCTACGCGACTAGAAATTGATCCTTATGATCGAAGTTATATACTCTATAACATAGGCCTTATACACACAAGCAACGGAGAGCATACGAAGGCTTTGGAATATTATTTTCGGGCACTAGAACGAAACCCATTCTTACCACAAGCTTTTAATAATATGGCCGTGATCTGTCATTACGTGCGACTATCTCCACTATAGAACGAGGGAAAAACAGATAAAATCGGCTAGTAAATACTAGAAAAAAAAATAGGCTTTCTACATATGCATCGTCCAAAGTCACGATTTTTATCAGCTGTAGCAAGGAAAGAGACTTCGCGAGAACCAAAGAAGAAATAAGTACGCCTATATACTCTATGGATAAAGGATCGAATTGATATAGAAAGCACCGTAAAGATCAATTAGCAAGCTATTGGGTCGATACAGTTAAGAACTGCTTACTTATGTCATGATATGAGATAAAAGTTCGGAATCAACTTATGTAATAGAGTCGATCCACTAAGATATTGAGCAGCGGTGTAGTATCAAATCCCAAAGATAGTAAGTTCTTTTTTCTTATGGAGGAAAGTCTTTTTCAACGATTCTATATGAATTTCATATATGAAATGAAATCGAGATAGTTACCTTTCAGAAAATTTGAACAATATAGGGGGATATCTATTCTTCATTCTTCTGAAGGTGTGGGAGAAAAGATAGAACTGATTATTGATTAAATTCAAATTAGAGTTTGAAACTTATGTAATTAACTTCTTCTGGTTAACCCAAGAAAAATAGGATAGATTTCTAAGAAATCTAATTCAGTTACCATAGGGTAAATTAATAAGATGGGACACAAAAAGAATCGATTGATGAGCCGTATGAGGTAGGAAACTCTCAAGTACGGTTCTAAGGGAAGGAATTGACCCGCCTATTCCGACCGGGGAGAACAGGCCATTCTACAGGGTGATTCTGAAATTGCGGAGGCTTGGTCCGATCAAGCTGCTGAGTATTGGAAACAAGCTATAGCGCTTACTCCAGGTAATTATATTGAAGCGCATAATTGGTTGAAGATCACGAGGCGTTTCGAATTTGAATAAAACAAAACCACCCTCTTTTTTTTTTAATTTCTTAAAATTGGTTATTGGATCCATAAATCAAATAAAATAGATCGTTCCTCTGAGAAGATCCAATCAAGAATTTCATTATATCCCTTCCTTCTAAAATCATTCTATTTTGTATGATCTCTCATAAGGATAAATGGTACGGATACAGCAGTTATAGAATATAGCTAATAAAGCGAAGTTCATAAAATTAATAAAAG